TGCTCCTAGGTGTGTGTAGGGGTTGTGTTTGTTCGCGAGAAAATCTTTCTCGTCAATTTTGGGGGGTGTGGACACACTTGCGCGAATTCGGGTAACGGCTACAAGGGAGAAATCGAAAGGAAACTGTACCCGACCAGGGATGGACGTAAACTCGTAAGCTACCGAAGGTAGGGATAATCGTCCAGGTCTTATTGTGAAAGAAAAAAGCCGCCCCGCCACAGCAGACGGGTTGCTTCCTCTGTCGTCGCCGGGGAGCTCTTGGCGAGGAGACCTTTGGAGAAGTTGCTAAAACAAACGGGATGGGAGGATCGACCTGTTCAGTATAATTCCGAAGAAAGACTGTTGGCAGCAGGTGGAGACATTTTTTTTCCCCTTCAAAAGGAAATGCGGACAGGGTAGAGCTCGGCAGAGGGTTCGAGAATAGGGTGGGGTCCTGTCCTTAAGATTCAGATAATAAAATAGTTCCAAACCTTTATGCATGCACCTCCGTACAAGTTCCGGCCAGGATGATTGAAAAAGATGAAACCAATTTGAACCGCTCACATCACAGTAGTAGTAGCGTAAAGGCCGTAACATAAGGCTATTACTTTCACACCTCTCTCTCTCCGCTGCGTGAGCAACCCGACTGTGCCTTACATGTGCTCTACAGGCCGCACTCCTCTTCCCAACGAGCCCATTTTTCTTTTTATTTGGAAGACGGGGGTTCGAAAGGCATGGGTTTCAGTATGTCTCCAGATAGGGCCCCACTAGTCCGGCTAGCTAGTGAGCGGTTCTTTCGGGCGGGAAGCAGGCCGGGCCCTACGGGCGGGCATCTCCCGCAACGCAAGCACTATTGTTCGACACCACCCGAGGAGCAAAAGATTCGAGAGTCCAGGCTTCAAATACATGCATAGATAGTGGTCTAATGCCAAGGCCGACGACGGAAGCTCGGGACGGAGCCGTATGAGGCGGAAGTCTCACGTACGGTTCTCTGAGAAGGGAGTGGCTACCTACTGGAGCTTCGACCAACCACCACCGGTCAATTCCGCTTTGGGGCCACCCCTTACTCTACCATTATTATAGGGGTATGGGGTTCGAGACAAAGAAAGATAAAGGCAGCATATCAGTTTTTCCTTTATACTTTACTTGGATCTGTTTTTATGCTATTAGCTATTCTGTTGATTCTTCTCCAAACAGGAACAACCGATTTACAAATTTCATTAACCACAGAATTTAGTGAGCGGCGCCAAATCTTTCTATGGATTGCTTCTTTCGCCTCTTTCGCCGTCAAAGTGCCTATGGTACCAGTTCATATTTGGTTACCCGAAGCTCATGTAGAGGCACCTACGGCAGGATCCGTCATCTTGGCAGGAATTCCTTTAAAATTGGGAACCTACGGGTTTTTAAGATTTTCAATACCCATGTTTCCCGAAGCGACACTTTGTTCCACTCCTTTCATTTATACTTTAAGCGCGATTGCTATAATATATACTTCCTCGACCACTTTAAGGCAGATCGATCTTAAGAAGATCATTGCTTACTCCTCAGTAGCTCATATGAATTTGGTGACTATTGGTATGTTTAGTCGGGCGGCGGCCGTTAGGTCACCTATTTTGAGTTATGGACACACAAGGCCAAAACATGTGTGCCGGGCGTGCGACCCATCAACCTACTAGCAATGGGGGAGAAAACATAGCATGTCGCAATAAAAGCTTGATTCGAGGCGTCAGCAAAACACTACCGTCTGTTCCAAAAACAAAAGCCCCTTAGCGCCCCGGGACGGGAGTGGGGGACGGCCCTACGCGCAGGCAACAGCAGCACCGGCTCTACGAAGTCAGAATAAATTCCTTCACTAAAAACATCAAACAAATAGATTCTTCTAAGTGAGTTGTTTGTTGTTGCTAATCTAAACGTGAATAAGAATGAAAGGGCGTGAAGCGAGTACTTCTAGCTGCTTCTTATTATGGGCGAAAATGAACGAAAAGCGAGATAAGCGTGCTATTTTCAAATCGATTGATAGATAGCCTGATCTGTTCTGATAGATCGAAAGAGATAGAGAGGGAATCTATCAATAAGAAGGGGAAATATCCTATTTCTATCTATTGATGAGACAACTATCTATTCTTGATCCATCAGAAAGAAATATATATGTATCTGATAGAGTCTACATCGTACGTAGAGCGCTCAAGCGCTTTTGAGGCCAGCTCAGTTCTCTTATCCATCGGTCCAATGCACTGGGCTCATCTCATGGAGGGAAAAGCCAAAATGTAGTTGTCCTCCTTCTCTCCCCGGTATCGTCCCACACAGAAAGAAAGAGCGCAGAGCCCCGGCCCGACCTGTAGGTCCGCTAACGTAAAGCGAGGAGTTGAGCCTGAACTGGCGAACCGAAGTCACTTTCGGAACCATACTTCCTACAGCTAACATGTGTCCAGTCCAGCGGGAACGCGCAGCGCAAACGAACCGCTCCGTGGGCTGCTATACCGAATCCCCCGCAGGCCATCGGGGACCGAGTGGTAAGGCCATGATCCGCAGGGGAATGGATCACTCATTCTTCCATTGGGGACAGGTGCACGAACGACAACTCCAAACGTCATACATCCGCCGCCTACCTACCGTTTAGGTGGCACCAGCGAGATCCAGCCCACGGAGCGGTAAGGAACTTTGTGTCGCGGCTGCTCCACTCCGCTGCGGTCTCATGAACTGAACTTCGTTGCCTTCCCGCTAATAAGCGAATGGGCGCTGTGCCGTGGGTAAGTTTCGGGGAGCGAAGAGAGACCAGAAGAATGATTCATTTGGATCGACGAGCTTTTTCGGCCAGAATCAATGGAATGTCTGTCTATCCATGAACATATATTCTATCTGTATATCTAGGCTATACATATCAAAGTTTTTTATGGCATGATATGATCGCCTAGCCGTAGCCGCATATAAGCTACGCTCAATGCGGGATTTCTGTTGGATCAGATCTTTTGGGAAGCTTTTGGACCTAGCGAAAAGGACTCTAAGCCTTCAGCAAGCAAGCGCGAGAGAAGCGGAGCTGTCGTAGAAGCCCCCCGACCGACTAAAATACAACAGTCGCGACCTACTTTGATTCAAAAGAAAGGCGAAGGCAAAACAAGCAAACGGCTTTCTATCATAGTTGCAAGGGTTCCAAACCTTCACTACTTAAGTACCAAAGGCTGCTTTCGGTTGGTTTCATAAGGGGGCTGTTCACTACAAGCTATCAGCGCTCAGCGCTGTCTTAGATTGAACGTCGACTTATCTTATTGCCGTTCAATCTCTAAGGCGGGTTTCCGGAATAGTGTTCGTGTCCAAAGGTGAACAAAGCCCTAGCTTCTAGAGTTCGCTGCTTTTCCCAGGCCGGAGAAGGGCTTATACTGCTCGCCTTTGTTTGATATGTTCATTCAGTACCAATACAAACTAAAACTACACCAAAGTGGAAGGGCCAGTATAGAAGCTAGAAGTAGCTAGCCTATAGTAGTCGGCCTAACCAAAGCGTCACGACAACATCAAATTTGCCTTATGAATTGAGAATCTTCAGTAGGGGGCTTAGCCCGCCCGCCTACCAATCAAAGAGGCTGAGAGTAAGCGTAAGCTCGAAGAGCTTCCCTTCATTCGCTTCGCGGGAGCCGCACAGCACATAGCTGGAAGTCAGAGGGCCCATACTACCTGCCTAACCCTTCGCTCCGAGGGACCGTAGATCGGAAAGCGCCTTATAAACCACCCAAAGAGAAGGGAAGGGGCCTATGTATTTGCATGACCCCTGCAGATTGAACCCTATCTACACCCGGAGCCACTCCCCTAGCGGTCCTGCCACCACGCCGCAGAACGGGAGCTCGTGTGGAACCTTTTATTCTGGCGTAACAGCGGTAGAACGTAACAAAATATGACACCCGAAGCACAATCCTATCCTATCCGAGTTGACCCCTTGCACTTCGGACAGCCGTCCGTAGCATCATAAGGAGGACCCCCTTTCGAGGTTCAAAAAGAGTACGGTACATAGGAGGTTGGTCTTTCTCAACGTGGTGTATAGCACGAAAACCCTTTCGATACAAGCCACACCTAGGGTTGGTGTGGTCACATGAAAGAACCAAATGAATCCTTTCTTCTCTTCTTTATCTTTCCCCCTCGGGAAAGATAAAGAGGGTCTTATGGAGGGAGGTGGGAGGGGAAAGGCTTGGTGGGCCTACCTATCCCGATAGGACCCAACGGGAGCTGTTTAGAGGTTCCATATTGCCGAGACGAAGGGCAGCACTTCTGTACGTAATCGTAGTATGTCACGTTGTCCCGTCCCCGCTGCATCGAAGAGTACCTATGCACTATGTTCCGGTTCACTGATAAGGAAGATAGAGTTGGGGTGGGGGTCTACGATGTGATACTCAAGTATGACCCGGGGAGATACATGCTAACTATGGGTAGGAAGCAGGAACCATTATGTAAAAAATTTCGGGATCTCTTCTACTACCATCGATCGACAGAGCGGAACGACCAGAAAAAGAAGTGAAGTTAGAAAGCCGTATGATAGGTGGTAACTATCTTGTACGGTTCGGGGGGTAATCGGCGTACTCCGATCAGTGGGGGAGGAATCTTTGGCTCTATCGAACATACAGGGAATTGGAGGTAGCATTCTACCGATGTCAAGTCATGGACTGGTTTCTTCAGCCCTTTTTCTATGTGTTGGTGTTCTATATGACCGACATAAGACTCGACTTGTTAGATATTACGGAGGTTCAGTGAGCACCATGCCGAATCTCCCTACCATTTTCTTCTCTTCCACTTTGGCCAATATGAGTTCACCTGGTACTAGCAGCTTTATCGGGGAATTTCTCATCTTAGTAGGAGCTTTCCAAAGAAATAGCTTAGTAGCCACATTAGCAGCGCTTGGGATGATTTTAGGCGCGGCCTATTCCCTTTGGCTATATAATCGTGCGGTTTCTGGGAATTTAAAACCCGATTTCCTCCATAAATTCTCCGATCCAAATGGCAGAGAAGTTTCCATATTTATACCTTTTATTGTTGGAGGGGCGACCGTCCGTTAAACTACCAAATAAAAAAGGGTAACCCAATGTGATCATGACATTGTAGGTGCTTGCGATGGGACGGATGCGACTTCCCTCAGTTGGTTTGGGTGGCATAGCCCGTTGCAGAAGTCCCCCCTTTTTTATCCATTTCTTTAGTCTTTAGGGAGCGACTTTACTAAACTAATAAATAAGGCTCGCGCTAGGCGCTTACCTTTTTTGGCTGAGCCGTATCTTGCTGGGTGAGACCGATAGAAAGAAAGGACGGGGGGCAACCATGCATGGTACTTCTCGACCCTGTCTCCGAGGGACAGTTGAACGAGCGACTCATGAATGCTGCCGGGTCGGACGAGCCAATAACTCGAAGGCGTTCGGTCTGTTTTTTGAGCAAGAATCACAGCCTGACCTTATCTTCACCATGATACGGACTCCAAGTTCTTATGGCAGAGCACGAGGAGATTGATCATCAATATGATGATTGGAATGGAAACCAGAAGCACGACTGGGGTCTTCGTGGTCCAAAATAATCAAACCATCAATAACAGAAACGTAAGCATGAGACTTTTTGGTAGTACCGGTGAACCAGATGGCCGCGGCGATGGAATCTGGGACGGAGGACTTGTAGTATCTCTCTAGATCTGGCAAAAGCGAAAGACCCCCTAACATAATTCGAATGGAGGCTGACCGCTGAGCCCACTCTGGCCTCGCAGGGCGGGCCCCTGTGGTTGCGAGCTGGAGCTGCCATAGCTTATGGCTAGAGCAATGGGAGGACCCCAGCAGAGAGAAAAGTCAGGATAACGAGCGCGGAGCCCGCCAAGCGGGCGGCAGGAGCAGCGGGCAAGTGCTTGGTAGGCCAACAGCCCAGTGAACCGGGCGGGGCACTCGAAGAAAGGGGGCACACTGAGCAAGTACGAGAAATTGGCCCCTAAAGCTTTCTTAAAAGCAAGGATCTATGGAAGTGGAGGCTCGTCCCCGGTCAATATTTGATCAAACAATAGGGGATAAGATCGTACAGTTCCCTACCGAGACAAACTATCCTCCGCACGTTGCGCGTTAGCGCATCCGTTTTCTTGCTGGGCTCGAGGGCGAGCTTTATTTATTTCAGAGAGAATGGGGAGTGAATCGAAAGGCTCCCGTTTCCGTTCTGGGGCTTTCGATCTTTTTCGTAGTTGAGAAGGGGGAAGGAGTCTAAATCAATGGACATGAATGAACCATCATTGATGGACGTTGCACATGACACGATCAATTCGACTCAAGGTCCGGCGCTAATAGAAGTTGCTTACTTTCCTAGTAGCGAAGGAAAAGGGCAGGGCTTTTTTCGTAGTAATAGTGGGCGGGTCTCATGAGATCTATGCCGGCCGTCGGAATCAAACGAAGGTCGAAGGACCATTCGATTCATTAAGGGGCATAGCGGCGCCATTCCCGGACCTAGCAGCAGACGGGCGGGGCCGTGCCTGAATTCAGACCGGACCAGACTCTTCTTTGTTTGCCAGGCACGCAGACCGAAGATCTCACTTGTCCTGGACTGGACAAGTACGTAGAGATCTTCGTGGGACCGTGGAGGGAGTCTCAATCGATCTTTTCTAGGATTCCTTATCACGCCACACATGGAGATCCTTCCATTGATAGATCAGAGGCCCCCTTTCACAAATTATGAAAGGTGAGGTTACTACCTGCTTATACGGAATAGGTTGACTTTGTACCGCCATATAGATCGGAATCCGGAGCGATAAGAACGTGCCGGGTTGGTGTGGCCACAGCTACAACTACTGGCGCTTCAAAAGGCTTAGGCGCTACTGAAAGCCTTTTTCGGTAGGCCTCCAAACAAAATGAGAAAAAAGGGTCCGGTCAATAGCATAGCTCTTTCTTTCCCCGGTCTCCTTTCGAAGGAGAGGCCTTCGCATTCCTAATCCGGTAGGGTCGGACGGCTTTGTTTGCCCCAGCTTGGCCCCCGCACAACGACATTGTTTGTTTGTGCGCCCCTGACCGTTCTCGCTCAGTGTTTCAACGGCTGGGAAGGCAGTATACGAAACGAAGCCTATCGCCACGCCGACCATCAAATACGAGACCCTTCTCAAAGATTTGATGGAATGGCCCAGCCCAAAAAAGGAAGGTTATAGTACGCGATGCGTTCCATTTGTACGAATCGCGAACATACCACGCACGACCGGACGTAGAGCTACTAAGAGCTGGCAGACCGGCAGGTTCCAGATCCGAAAAGTCGAGTCTCGATCAGCCTAGTGCACCAACCACGTGGTACGACGGGCACTCAAAGACCTGGCGAATGATGGCCCACCCCACCCAAGAGCGCTTATGTCATAGGGGAACTCATGGCTGGAAACAATCCTTATGGTTTGTTTGAATATCCGGCGGTAGGAATAATAAAAATAAAAGTCCAGGTTGGTTGGTGAGCCTAGTGATAGGAGACTATCTAGCTTGGTTCGGAGAGCACTTGTTGAGTGAAATATTTTGTTGTTGCTAAATGTATGTTACGGCCTAAATGCTTAACTATTGACCCTACTTGTTCGGATGGGTGTTCACCCCAAAGTGTTCCCGGACCGCATGCATACATCCGTAAGTAACTTAGTGCAACATGGCAAATTTCATTGAGAGGAATCAGCAAAGAAAAGAAAAATGGGTCTCAAATGTGTATTTGAGAGATTGTCCTCGGGCTTAGGAGTGTCCACATGAGTTCGTTGAGGTGTTTACACAGGCCTGCGGTCCTCTTTTATATTCTGTCGAGAGTTCGGATTGCTCCACTTAAGTAGAACGAAAAGAAGGAATTTGAAAATAGAAAATAAAAGGGAGAGGTGAGAATAGACTCGACTAAAAGGAGAGGGATAGAGCTAATGGCTTACTTATAATGCATTATTTTTTCCGAAGAAAGATACAAACTCATCTATTCTTCTATCCTAGCGTGCTCTAACCATAAAGGAATTATGAAACATCCAACTACCGAGCTATAAGAAGAGAGGAGAGCTACTAGCAGCTAATAGAAAGGGCAGACTTAGCTCAGTATGGACCTTCTTACAGAGTGCTCTATCCCTAGAATAGCATACATTTGAGCATACTCTCTTTCTTTGGAAATGATATGATACTCGATCTAGATACCTAGCTACTTGAAGAGGAATAATAGCATATAGCTAAAATGCCTAAGGGCCGGCCTATACTATTGATGATAGATAAGCTTAAGCTAAGAAGTCAAGAGGTGAGAGAAAGATTCCATGCCCAGCAGCCGCAAGTGCCTACTCTATTTTCTATATATAGTATAATTCTTATATATATCGTATAATTCTTATGGATTGGGGTTATACCCTTTTATGCATATGAAAGAGGACTATTTCATCCAAGCCTGGTCAACGGGACTCCCAGAGCTAGATCGACTGCCGGGCCAGTCCCTAGTACGACATCAGCCAGAAAGAGTCAAGCAGTTTCCCATTCCGACGGGGAAAAAGAACTAGGCCCGAAATATCCTATGTTAAGGAAGTGGGCCTGGCCCCCCTTCGAATCCTAGTTGCCTTGGACCTTCACCTGGGCCTTTAGGCGCGTTAAAGCAGAAGATCTGCTTTCATCTTATAAAGTGAAGTGAGGGTACCGCTATAAGGTACTACATTGATGAGTCCTCTTCTAAGCTTTGCTCGCGAACTGCTGTTAGCCGATACTGCTTCCGATCAAGTTCTGTCACACTCTAACCGGGAAATCTCTTTTTTCAAAATCATTTGCCTAAATGAAAGGTCTAGGACCATCGACAAGAAGAATAAATGAAAGCTCGGCAGTCAGAAGCGCAACAAATGGAACAGGCTGTTACTAGCCAAGATGCTCTCGTTTCAAGGTCTCCTTTTTATCATGGCCTACCCCCCTTACAATCAAGCTTCCACTGCTTACGTCGCGGGTCGTCTTGCACCAAAAGAAAGGGCCAAAAACGCCAGGGTTCAAGGGTTTTCAGTGGGCCCGCCCGCGGCTATTCATCGGCGGCCAGTTCCCCTAGTTCCCAATAGCTAAGCTCCCCCTTATACCTATACCTGTACATGCCCGTCCATCAGCAGCATTTGCTCCTTTGCAAGGCCTACTATACTAGGCAGTTCCTCTTTCGTGCTACCCAATGTTCTGGGCCGGTGACAGGCACGGACCTCCCGCCAATAGCTCTTGTTCTGGGCAGGGAATACCTTGTTGAATCTAAGTATAATCTAATTGGGTCAGCATATCTCTATCCGGGCGGGGGAAAGATGTTCCTTTTTTCTATCTAAAGAGATAAGTTATTCAAAGAAAGAAGAAGGGGTTGTATATAATAACGTCAACACCAGGGGAGTGACTGCACCACCACTCGCTCAAGCACCTGCTTTCGCTTCGTTCGTGCCAAATAAATAGGTGTAACAGATGCACATGAAGAGGGGGAAACAAAGCTCCAGCAGGATAAGAGTCAAGGCGTACACTGCTCTAAATACTGCTAAATCAGTCACACCAGACCAACTCAAAGCTATACGATAACAAGCCATCCAAGAAGAAGTGGAGAGGTGGGAAGGCTTTCAAAATATGAAATAGAAGTAAGCAGTTCCAAGCTTTCTTCCGATTGGCGGGCCTATCTCCGGAGTGGATCCGTTGTATGTTCTTTCTCTTGTTTTAGCGATACACCTGTGTTTCATTCTTTGTCTTGTTTCACTAAACCTTGCTTCTTATTCCACGGAAGACTTTTTGACCCCGGATTTTCTTTCATCACATGCAAGGTTTGATTCCCCCGCCTCTCGGCGGCAGGTCTAGCCCGCCTTCCGCTTGGTTCCAAGGAAGGTGTTAGCCCAGCTGGAGCACCTTAGTTCACATCATTGAAGACAAGATTTGAGTAGTGTTATTATTATAGTTTTTTAGGCTTATTCATAAGAGAAGTGTTGCCAATCCTTCTTTAACGGGCCTTCCTTGCATTATGTATTAACAGGATATCCCGCGTTTGTTACCTAAAAAAGTTTGAGCACTTCTTCTATATACAACGCGGAGGCAGGAATGAATGGGAGTCAATCGGGGATCTTGGTATGTCTTCCTTCTTTTTTCCGGGCATAGTACGCCATGGTTTGGATAATGAGATAGTTTCGGGAGATGCTTTGGCTTTTGATCTTTCCTCTGCTTGATGAACCTTTCGGGCTTTCGCATCCCTTTCCTTTCTTTCTGTGGCTCCCGACCGCTACAGTCCTACAGTCTTTCTTTCCCATAGGACAGTATGGAAGAACAGTTCTTGATGAATGATAATGTTCTTCCTCGGCCCCTTTCTTCTGTCTTTGACTTTGCTTTTTCTGTTCTAGGTAGGCTTATCTTCTCGCTACTCCAGTCTAGTGGGGAAGGTCTGTTGGATTGTGGTGTTATGACTCATTCATATGAATAAATAGCGTATCTCATATTGCCAGTGATGATATGATGCCCAGGCTAGGAACTGCTGTTATTCATAGTAGGCCCTCAGGGCGGACTGACAGCCTTTTCTCTTTCGTGCCTAAGCGTAAGATTGAATAATCATAATAAAGGGCGAGCTCACAATAGCTATTGATTCTTTGAGAGCAAAATTGAGGTAGACAGGACTTGCTTAAACTTGAGTTCGCCATTGGCTATGAGGCATGAACGATAAGACGCTATGCTTCTTTCCTCCGCCCGGATAGATCCTATTTTACATTATGAATCTAGCATTGGACTCTTACCTGGACGAAGATGAGCGATCTTACGTTTGCCATCATGAAGGAATTCTCCTTCAAAGGCTGTGGCGACCGATGGGTCCGACCCACTTTTCATAATAATCGAGATCGATGCTTCATTCTTTCCAATAAATAGATCCCAGCCCAAGAGGTGTATGCATGCAGTAAAGATGAAGTAAGTCCCTTCTTTGGCAAAGACTATGAGATCGAACGAGCGTAATAAGCGAGTCTAAAGGTATACTTTTCTAGCTTTATTGCTGGCTCTAAGCCTACCACTTTGAAAACCTAACCTTCGTTCGATAGAGCTAACCAACCTTCCCTTTGATATGAAAGTTTTCCAACCCACCCGAACCTCAGGAAATCAATTCTAATTGGCTCTACATCATCTGGAACTAAATAAGCTTCGGGGTCTTCATTTCAATTCTAATCTGCATATAGAATGAGAACCGCCATGATCGTGATTTGATCATCATTATAGGGCTTATGACGAAAGGGGAGCATTATGTCCGATCAATACACCAGTCTGCGCTCTAATAAAGGGTGCTATGGAATAAATTAGGCACTGAACTGAGGTTGAGTAGTGCTTATCACTCAGGACGGCCAGACTCCAGTCGTCGGTTTACTGGAAGATTTTATGAAGAGCTTAGTGCAAGTGTCGACTACACGAGCATTCCCTTACTCGGCAGAGCTTTCTCAATAAAAAGTAAATAACTACTCCTCTTACTACAGGACGCTTCCCTAGCCAACATTTAGATCCGGCTCTACCCAAACTTTTCTGGTTCACCCCAACATTCCCCACTTGTCCGACTGTTGCTGAGCAGTTTTTGGGTATCAAACGGACTTCCCCAGAAGGTCATTTTCATGTGGCCGATTTCCCCTCTTTTGCAATCAGTTTCGCCACAGCACCTGCTGCTCTAGCTAATTGTCCACCCTTTCCACGTGTGATTTCTAGGTTATGTATGGCCGTGCCTAAGGGCATATCGGTTGAAGTAGATTCTTATTTTTGATCAATCCTTCCCAAACTGTACAAGCTTCTTCCAAAGCATACGGCTTTCTGGATGTTCTTCCAAATATTTGACAAGCCCGGGAAAGAGAGGTTCTTGGTTACAGTGATATCTATACAGATGGATTTTCTATATATCGTATAATTCTTATATATATGATATAATGAAGTACCACATGAGTGGATATATAGGAATCAAAATCTGCCGAATCACTCATGTTATGATCTTCTACATCCTAGGTCTTCCCGTTCCTTCATCTGGCTTATGTTCTTCATGTAGCATTCAGACCGAATGACTCTATTCAATTACGTCGATACTTCCACATATTACGGGTAACGTAGGAGACATCTCTATTTTTCCCCGGCTTCTAATTACCACTGCTTAGCTTTCAATTCGCCTCTGACCATCAAATGAAATGTGAATAACCCGTCCTCCTCTCTTTGAAACAGGGGGGCGCTTCTGGTTCTGTCGGTGCTTGAAACAATTTTGTCTTCTCGAGTCAATAATTTGATATGAGGAACTACTGAACTCAATCACTTGCTGCCGTTACTCTTCAGTTTTCTGTTTAGGTCTATCCTGTAGAGGTATTTTCTATATATAGTATAATTCTTATATATGGATCAGTGATCGATAACCGGCGATGATAAGGTTTAGGAACAGTGCCAGTTGTAGAATATCTTAGTTGTTCCATCCGATTATCGTATATCAGACGTTTCACGATCAATCTTCAAACCTATATAAGACCTTCCCGGGAAATAGCAATAAGGGGTTAGAATACTAGTACTTGTTGAGACCAAGGGTCGATGTAATTGAGAGATAAGAACTTCCTTTAAGGTCAGCTCCAGGTAATAACTTACTTTCTGACCTTTATACACCTACTGTAAGAGATCAGATAAGAATTCCCTAAGGCGGCATCAAAGCACAACTGCTTTCGGCTTATCGGTATCCATAATTCGGTTATCAGGTTTCAAATGTTATATTTATATTCGATCGGCCATGAACAAGCCCAAGCCCTTATCCGGGGTTGCCTTAATGCTTAAGGTTTATTGGTACTGCTGTGATCTAGTACTGTACTATTCACTGGAACTTTCCAATTACAGTAGGGCCTCGGTACTGAAAGCGGTACTGCTAGACCAAAGCAAAAGTACTATAATATAGGCCCGCCTAGTCAAATAAATATCTTCTTTCTCGTACCAGTAGGGTAGGAAGGGAAGCCACTATCGCCCGACCCGGCAGCTTATAGATGAAGCTGCTAATCTCCGATAAAGCCTTTAGCTCAACCCGGCCCGTACCTAAACTATTGAGAAGGGCCGTACTTTGACTTTGAGGGCTAAGGTGGTACTGAAGCAGCTAAGCTATCATCGGTTCTAGCTTTATGTGCCCGATAAAGGTATACGGGAAGGTAAGGCCTTATCACTTATGCTTCAATAGCTGCGTGGAGTTATCACCGGGATTGGAAGCGGGGAGTTAGAGCGGTACCGAGAAAGCTAATGAGGGGCACCCATACGGGCTATTGCGCTTCTTCATGCCCGGCCCGGGAAATCAGGGAAGCAGAGATAGGACGGACTCTACCTTGAAACCTTGAATAGTACTAGGGGCAGCAGGCGTATAAGGCTAAGCTGTGAGGTAGAGCCTTTTCCTCTTCTTATGCCGTACCGAGAGGAATAAGATGAAGGCGAGACCACCTCTAGTTATAATCAAGGTATGATGGTGTTGGAACTTATGCTTCTTATCTCATTTCTGGTACGTCCGCTAGTGAATCATAAAAAAGGTTAACTTTCCTCTCTTCCTTCTTTCCTTTTACCCTTTGAATAGCAACCAACTGGAAACAGGCATACAAGCTGGTCACCTTACTTCTTTGGTCTGCTCTGGCCAAAGTAAACTGGTATAATTATCCTCCTGTCACTAGTTTTTATTCTAGTATGTTAGAATAGGAAAGCAGGATATAAAGTAAGATAAGCATTGAAAGAAAAAGTCTCACGCTCTAGCACAGAAGCAGAATCTCGAGCTATGGCTTCAACATCTGCAGAAATAACTTGCTTTTCGACTACCTTGAGTTGGGTCTTCTCTTACTCGCATGGAGGTAAGGAAGAGAAGAAAGAACCGATTGAGCTAGAGTCAAGCCTATCTGCGAAGGAAGAGTTGGAATCCCATTCTAAACGTGGCTTCAAAGCCCATAGCGCTTGCTTTTCTCGGGAATTGAGCTTAGCCCTTTAACCCAGCGCTTATCGAGGGAATTGTTTCTAAGCCGAAAAAAGTGCTTTCTTTTAGGATATCTCTTTCTGCTTATGATTGAATAGTCCGGAATGGCCTATTTTTATAAACGAAAACGCGAGTTTCGAGTCTCTTTATAGAGGAGATCAAACACATGCTCGGAGTCCAGATTTGAAGGATTTATAGCTAGCTCCCGCCTGTCCCAGTACTAGACCCGGTATAAGTAGTTTATCTCCTGCAGTCCTTTTCACTTTAAGGTCTTATCAAAGGACAAATGAAAGAAATCCGGTGTTGAAAGCCTTCCAATTGGAGTGCTTTTGTATCAAAAATACAACCTGAAAAGCCAACCGAGCGAATACTTTATATCGATAGAGCAAATAGGTATGATCCATAGGTGGTAATAGTCGCCATTTTGAGTTCCCTTCCGGACCTTTTACCAATAGGAAAGGAAAGATCTTATTCAAAGTATTTAGGCCCTAACTGACTCGCTATGTAACCCGGGCTTGACGAGTCACTTTTTTTCTTTTCCCTTCATTCCATCCACTTTCATTCCGGGGTTCATCCCCCCTTTATATGATTCCCTAGTTCGTCTTCTCTTAATATATTTATTGTGTGAGGGAAATCCTCTCAGCCTAAAGATGCCGCACCTTGCTAGTTGCATATATATATTCAATAAGCGTTCATGCTGTCGTAGCTACCATTTACTGCTTTGGGAAACTACTAGCTTTTCCAAACTTGCCGTTTGCCATACCAGACCTTGGCCTTTTGTCCTATCCGTTCCCTAACTAGCTACCCCACCTAAACTAATATACTTTATTCTACTACTACGAGCTATTTCCTGCCATTACAGGCCTTAGGAAGTTCTCTTGGACGATAGAGAGATTTTGAATTCCGTAAAAGTCACTTCATTAGTGCTTTTCTAAGAGTCAAAGAAAGGGACACCAGTACCGGCGTTTGCGCCCTTCTTTTCATTTTCAAATGAAAGATATCCGTAGGATAAACTGAATTCATTTATGACAGGAGTTAGATAACAGCAGTTATAAGGGCAAAGAGTGAAAATCCAGCCCCGTTACAGACAGTGATCAAGCGGGAGTCTCTCCTTTTTAATGCCGGATTCAATATCCCAGGCGCGCTAATTGATAGATTGATGTTCCATGGCTCTCAATAAAGTGTAAATTGTGGTTTGATCGAACGAGCGTAATAAGCGAGTCTAAAGGTATACTCTTGGAGTTTAGCCTAGTGTAGCCCTCTCCTTTAAGACGGCTAGGAGGCTCGTTTGTACGAAAAAGGGGACCGCAAGAGATGGACCTGGAATGAATCACTTTGACATAACCTACTTTCCAGACCCATTGTGGGACTCAAACCCCCTCTCCGATGAGTTACATTCATGCTCTCGAACCCTAGGCCCTCTAATTGAAATTGGTATTCTTTCGAGATTCGCACACAAACTCTATTTCAATCTAGTCATCCTTCCCTGTGGCTACTGATCTTGAAAATGAACATCCCCGTAACCCCTCAAAAAGAGGTGTAGACCAAGGAGGGTAGTCAATCTCGGTGTCTTTGCCAATGGCAAGTGTAAATGTTTTCTCACTTGTTGAGGCCTTGCGTTCTTTCTCGCTCTTCCTGCCCTGGGTTCTTAGGCTCTTCTTTAATGAATCGGAGCTTGCATCCAGGGCCTGGTTAGTTTGATCTTTCTCTTACAAGATCCGCAGGTCCAATAGTTTCGCTATAGCGACTACGTACCTCATTTTGAATGCTTGATTGCTTCTTGCTTAGTTGACAGAGAGGAGCGGAAGCCACTCGACTGATAAGGAGAGGAGCGGGGATTCTTTAAGGAGCTTTCTGCTGTAGATAATCCAACTTCTGCCACAGACTCAGTATCATCCCTTTCTTTAGTACTCAAATTGCTTTGACTTCAGAAGGCTTGATAAGTTCCAGTCAAATGGTGAAGGGTTTTGCTCGGGTAGTTGAAAGCCTTGATGACCTTATTCCATGCTTCAGTAACCGGTTGCAGAGGGAAGAATGAAAATTCATTCATGTGCTTCGTAACATTCACTTGTTTTTTCCCATTGAACCTAGGAGATTAGCTGACGGTGATTGGAATCCGATCTGAAACGCTCCAATCAAAAATGGTGAAGAAGGGGCATTGGGAGTATTGGAAAGCCTGCTTTGAGTCACATCTGGTCGAGAAGGACAATACTCACTTACTCCGCATCCTTGCTCTTTCAATTTATGGACTTGTCCTCTTCCTTTTCGACATCAAGATAATTTACGAAGGTGGTGCTTTTCACATTTTCGCTGAAGTAGAAACACCCGGTATACTAGCAATCCTTCGGCAGCGGATCGATCCACAGAAAGCGAGGGATTCAGCCCTATTTTGGACATATTCCTGGATCTTATCTATTGAAACAGCCCCTTCTTTCTTAGAAAGGAAGGATAAAGGAATCAGATACTGGTCAACTTTGATATGCTAAAAAAAAGATATTTGCGATTTGATGGAACTCATCACTCGCGAGTCCCATCTGAGTGATGTTGTTAAATATAGAAGCCACATTTATTAGGGTCGTATCATCTCCAAGCAAATCAGTTATGACTTGCTGGTAGGTCCAAGTTGGGGGAAGAGCCTCGTTCGCAAAGGTGCTGGACCGTAGTGGTGAAGGCTTCTCTTGTCACATTGAATGCAGTCATATAGAGTGGATTATCCTGCCCCGGTAGAAGTTATGTATTCTGAAATGTTTCGCATTATTGAGTACTAATTGACTCTCCGGGGCTGCATGATTGGATTTCTTATTTTTACACAAAAATTCCCTCTCCTTCTCTCCTTTCAGTCGAGTCTATTCTCCCCTCTCTCTGAAGAGTGACGATTTATGACATCGAATTCCCGCATATATATATAGGCTCTCTATGAGAAGCCCCGCGAGCACTTTCAGACGACTGACTGAAGCAAATAGGACAGGCGGGCGGGAACGACGGAAGTGGAGTTGTCAAGAACAGGAAGAGGCAAATAGACCTTCCCTCTCACGATAGAAGTGGAATCCGAGCTCCTAGACAAAAGCTTGAATACAGAAAGATAAGATCTTAACTGAATGCTTTATATTATAGAAGTTGCGCCTAATGCTTAACTAACTATTAGCTACTATATTAGATAAAGAGTGAATCTGTCCATTACTATACGCTAGTCAGCACTTTATTAGGGTTAGGGTATGAAGGGGAAGCACATAACTAATAGGGTTCAGGCTTATACGATGAATGTTATCCCCCCGAAGCCCCTATCGCCTGCCTTTCACTCCTCTCCTTATCAGTCGAGTGGCTTTCGCTCCTTACTTCACTCTTTCACTAGAGAGAAAGCCTTTTTTCGAAACTTGTGTTAGGCCTACCTATATCATACAGCTTTCATTGGTGGGCCTTTTTACAAAATAGAAATTGCCTTATAGAAAGTGGATTCACTTAGATAACTGTATAAAGAAGACATAAAATGCTGGCTAGATGACTAAGGAAAGTAATCGATATCCTTGTTTCTACCCTTCCCTGACTCGATGGCATCAAACACATAGTTATTATCCAACTTATAAAACTGGCTGGCTAACGATGAAAGGAAAACAACTCAAAGAACTACCGCTAACAGGACAACGACTACAACTCACTTGCTTCAAAAGTATTCTGCTCGTTCCTTCCTGACGAGCTTGAGGACAAGGAACTATCAATACTAGCTGCAACCCCGATGGTTTGAAGGCAAAGCAGCTGGCTGGAAGGATAGATGAGAGAAGAAGAGAGGCTAGAAGAGTACTCGCTCGCATCAGAGTATTGATAGATATCATATTTCCTCAACACAACTGGCTTGCTTCCGGGGATTGTCGGCAAAGAGAGCGAGTGAGGGAGTCAGGTTGCCGGCTTTCACACTAGGTTTTGTTCAATAGGTTAGGGATCCTGAAGTCCCAGAGCCTATTCGATAGGTATCCTTTTACGCTATTTGCTTCGATGCTTTACTACTCTTGAATGTCGGAAATCGGATTCTATTTGATCTTATTTCTTGTCTGAGACTGATGACAGCTTAGAAGGAAAGTGAGGCACTATTCGCTAATCAGGAAAGAGGCTTTACTCTTGCTTGTCGATCTCTATTCCTCCTCGTTCTAACATCGGCCATACATACCCTTCTCTTGGCCGTGTCTAATTGGTTCAGTTAGTAAGCAGGGAATATTAATAGTAAAAGAAAAGGCCTAGAGCAAGATAATCTAGCTAGTTCGATTTGAACTAATCGCTGTGAGGTCAGATCTCACGTCAAAAGTTGTAGATAGTATATTCAATGGCGGAGTCCTTTGTGAAATAATAAGCTATGGAATGTGGATCGAACGAGAAGGATTCGAGCAAGTACCGGACACAAACAAAAGAAACAATAAAAGGGCCACGATCCTATCTTCGTTTTCGCCCTGCCCTTGAACGATAGAAGAACTACTTATCTTCTCTTAGGTAGGGGTCGATCGGTTCGCATCTATGGTAAATCAATAGGTCCGCGGATCTATTCTTCTATACGATAAATTGCCATCTCGTAGCACCAACCACCACGACACCGATTTTCCGACAAAACCCCCGATTTCCCGTCGTAGGCATTCCCAACTATGGAAAATAAACTCTTGTCGACTGACTCTGGCTATAGGGATGTTACAGAATTCCCTGCGATAAATCCTCCCGCTGCTATTGTAGGGGCTTAACCATTTTCGATGGCAGAAGCATTGGATGCCCTTTTTTCTCCAACACTAGATGCGCTTGATCTAGCCCTCCCTTGGAACTAGATCCCTAACTTGGAAATAAAAGAAATATATAACTGGCTTATTTGCGTACTTAGCAATGGCCATGAATAGCACTTTGACAAATATTTCTATTTTGAATGCCAGCATAAAAATGGAATTAAGAAAGTGGCCCCCTAAGGAAAGGAAAAAATGTATATCTTATCGTGAGCCCTAGAATCAGTTTGCCTCAAATCACTTGATGGAACAGGAGTTCGAGTTTGAGTTACTCCAATAACTACAGGGAATGCCATAGTAGAGCTAAAGCCAATAGCCGTAGCAGTGAAAGCTGTCTATCAGAAGGTAGGAAAGTTCCGTCTTCAGCTGAGGAAAGGTACGAAGTGACTCGACTTCAAGGAGAGGGATGATCTTGTTACTGGTTCAATACCAGAAAGGGAATCTACATATGAAATAGTTCCAATATCGGCACAAAGATAAGCAGGAAATGGTGTAGCATCAGAGTGAATAGTTGATGTAGCTGGTAACTCATTCACCTCTCCAGCTTCTCCGAGCTATCTATCTCTAATTCATTTACTTTACTTATACTTTACTTACGAAGCCAGTCTCCTCTATAAGACTTTCATTCCCTAGACCTCGTAGGCTGATGATGGCCAACAGTATCAGTTCAATCTGGCATTTCATCCTTGGTAAGGGTGTACACTATCAATGAACCAGTAGTTGCATTTACAGCAGAAGATAGATGGCATACTTCAAAAGCGGGAGTAGAAGCAATTGTATTTTATGCTACTAGGGCGGCTACAGAGATAATAGTGACAATATAAATATCTTTTGAATGGTCAATCCTTAGAAGTATGATGTTCACCTGTTGATCGGCATATCCAAGATCTGAAGCTACGGTTAGACTGGTGGTTTCCGCACTGGACTTTTGGTCCTTCAATGGCTAATCAATGAAATCCCACGGACTCCAACAAGAAACGAGATTTGAATAAGGAATAAGGAATAAGGAATATAGTAGGGTGTTATAAGACTGTGGGCTACGAGGAAAAGAAAGAAGAAAGTAGATAAGACGTATCGGGAATGGAATTATAGTCCTTAGCTCGGTGTATGCACCGCATTCTTCTTTAGTCTTTATTCCAAAAAAAAGAATCTTCCTCCGTACTACTTTATTTTAGTGTTAGGCCATTCTCTCTAGCTGCTGCAGTAGCAGGCACGTATCGAAGGGGAAGAGGAGTCAGCGTAAAGTTACGTAGCCTAGGTTATTAAATCATATCCGATTTTGTCCATTTCGCATAGACCTTTGTTGTTCACGTCTTTGCTACGAGCGTGGGATATGGCAAGGCTGAGCATTTACCATGGCAAGTGAAGGTGAAGACGGCATGAATGACCATATATTCGGGTTCACTTCTTCTCCTCATGGATCTTGAAAAGACGTCTTATAGGCCTCATTCGGATTGAGATTCATCCAAGTCTACCGTAACGGCTGCTAATCCCTCCCTATTTCACTTTTACACCTTTCAAGGGCCTGTTTTTCCATCTATTTGAAATCCTGTCTTGTTCAAGCTATGGAAACTCAGTTTTCAGTATAGCGAATCCACAACTGCCGCAGAAAGAACAGGAGCTGGTACCGAAAGACTGGCAGGAATGTGATATCTATTTGAAACAACAATAGCAAGGGTATAACTTCATGATTTATTCGGTGTTAGCGGTCTCCGAGACTGTTCAGGAAAAAGTGGAGTGAAAGCCTTCGCTAAAAAAAGGGTTTTGATAAATAAAATGCCAACCCGGAATAAGCAAAGCAAATCAATTTTGAACCAAGTCGTCTTCAAAAATATTCCAACAGTGATAATAAAAGGGAATATATCAATTGAAAGGATAGGGGCGGTGCTTTGTAAGCTTTGGACTATAAATCCGGTTCCGGAAAGCAGTACTGATCCCCGGACCATGATAAGGCGCGTGTAAGGCAGCGGCAGCGAGCTGGGGTTGAGTCCTCAATGGATATGGGGCGCGGAAAGCAGTCTCTGTCTGTTAATAAGAAGCAGTCATCTCGAAATTCAAGATTTCTCGTTTGTAAGTAGTCAATTCCTTAAATACCACCTGCGGATAAGAAAGGATCAGCTGCAAGCTTCGATCCGAGAGTCTGACGGACTTAGACCGGTGTCAAGGGATCAGCTCTTTAAAGCAATAAGTTATTCCCCGCGCATAGACCACAAAGTGGAATCAACCTCTTCCCGACCTACTTCAATACTCAGATTTCCCATTTTTCCTTGATGCAGGAGAAAAGCTTGCAAGCCCCTTGGCCATAGCTTTCATGCAACCCAAACCATAGCTCTTTCCGTTTATGATAGGCCGAGTCGAGTTGTAGTTTGTGCTTACGCCCGGGAAATGCTTCTTTAAAAAGACATTCTAGGCGACCCATGTTGGTTATTTTACATTCCATACATAGGCTGGCTAAGGGGGTTTCTAGCTCTTCTCAAAAGAAGACCTCTTCTAGTGCTCCTGTCCCCAATGTTTTACCCAATTCATGACTACTTAAGCTGGTTGGCTTAGGTCTCGCCTGTCCTAACCCCCGAGTCTTTTTTCTATTCCGAGTTACCAGTACAAGGATTTTATCTTGCTACTGTATGTCTTGGCCAGGCCTACGCGCGCCCTAGCCGGTCGAATGAAGCCGGAATGGATAATGAAGATGCTCCAGCCGCCCATGAAACTACCATTCTGAACGAGAAATGCCAACTCAAGAGACCTTTGCAGCCTACTACCGCCGATGTGCCTTCTACGGGTCTGGCAGTGAAGCGGGTTGGGGATGTTTTTGTGAGAATTGTCTGTCTCCCGTGTACGTACGGGATCTTTGTGAGGGGATGCCCGTTTGGTTCTGGGGAAGAGTCTTCATTATCTACGCAAATCGTACGAGCCGGGGTTAAAAAAACATAGAAAACTAGCTAAGTGCTTAGTACAACTAGTACTACTGGAATCCGCATAGTAATTAGATTGCCTCGTCCAGCCTTCGTGCTTCATACTCATAGCGAAATGGTTCAGTGAACTGAAGTCCTAGATCTTTTTTTATTCCCAGTTTCGTCTCGGTCCTTCAAGCCTATCCTTTACAGTCGAGTGACGCCCTTTCCGTAACAACTCCGCTTTGGCCCTTACGTAGGAGATCTTTACTAGAGGCCAATCGTGCTTATCGTTCAAGCGGTTAAGAAGCTAGTAGGATAGTAATAAAGAAATAGGTAACCTGGAAGAGTTCTCTTTCTGGTCAGCTAGGGCGAGTTCATGATAACTGTGAAGCTTTCAAATTCATGGAGGGGCAGCAGAATAGCGGCTAGGCCATAACCACTATGTGTCAGAAAAGCAAATCTCAGTAGCTCCAGAGATGGATCGCCTACGAAACGAAAGGGACTATCGCTCTGAAACCCTGCCTGGAAATTCCCTTAGACCCCAAGTCACCACAATACGCTGCTATGCCCGCCCCTACCAGCTCCAAGACTGACTTCGGATTCGGATACTTGGATCGAATATAGGGACCTTCAATCAGTACCGTCGCTGTCAGAAAGGAAAGACTGTCCGACTGTATTAAAGAAGCAATCAAGAGGCAACAGCCGCTTTATAGCGGGAGAATATGATACAGAGACTTTTATTGCCCTCACATAAAGCAACAAAGGAAGTGTCAAGTGTTGCGAGAACATTATCTATTAAAAGAATCCCGCAAAAGTCAAATAAAGACGTTCAGGCGCTCTAGTGTCTAAAAAAAGGTTGGAGGAGTTTGACTGCCAATTCACTGCTGATCTCATTGCCATGATTCATCATACAGATTTCATCATCGCCAGCACCTTTCAGGAAATCGCTGGAAGCAAGGACACTCTTGGACAAGACG